AAAGCTGGCCTTCTCATCAAAGATGTCCATTCAGAATTGATATTTCGAGAGGCATATGAATAGTTAATTTAATCTATCCCATGCATTCACTTCTCTGTCGGCATCCACCCCGGATGAGTTCGGTTCGATCCCACAGCTTCCGGGTTGAATTGCTCTGTCACCTGGATAAAAAGGTTAGAGCTGCTATCTTCATGCCCTAGCTCAGCTTCCCAGCGAGACTCTGTTTATCCTGAAGTGAAGGTTTCAGGTTCTTTCCTCTTAGCCTACGGATTGCGATCGTTGAGATGTCATTGTTGAGATCAGAAGCGGGCTTGAACTGCTTTATTCGGTCTTCAGCTGGCCTACGATTGGAGGCTGCTGAAAGAGAAGAAAAGGAAAGGTGGTGCTAAAAAGGGACTGCTACCAATCTTAAACAAAGGGCTAGAAAGAAGACAGCAACCGCGTACCCGGGAAAAGTGACTTACTTGAATGGGGAGCTATCCTATAACACTAACAAGCGGGGACAGAAAAGGAAAGGATAACCTCTTTGAAAAGGACAGAGCCGCTTGGCCGCAACTTACACATCTGGAGTTCCGGATTGAACTACGGAACGGAATTCAAGGGCTGGGCTTATAAGCCCCTTAGATAGCACTTACTCTATGAATATAAGATATTTTCTTTCTAGTAGAGCTCATCACGATCATCATAACCTAATTCCAGGACTGCTACGGGCACTGATCCTTCTATTCAAAGTTTCGTTTCTCCTGTTGAATGTAGTTTATCCGGAAGCTCGCTAAAGTGAAGGTTATTCAGCAGTGTAAGCAAGTCACTCTTAACCCTATAGTTAATTCAGATATGCTGCGCTAGGAGCTAATGAAACTCATGTAGCTCATCTAACTCAATACGCTACTGGTGCTTATTTTGTTCCCAATCTATGAAAGAAGAGTTGAATTCCCCGGAAGAACATGAAGAACATTCGCCGAACGTAGAATAAGCTGTAAATCTTAGTTCTCGAAAGCGAGTGAATCAGTCTTCCTTATAGCTCTTTCTTCCGTGTTTAACCGAGGCAAAGAAAGGCATTAAAATAGCAAGTAATCCCTTGCTTCTTCCCCTGCTAACACAGGCTAATTATCTCGCTCGAGCTGAAACAATTGAATTATAGAGGGCTTTCTTTAGTAAAAAAGATGTAGGCCCATCTAATCTATGAGATCGGGATTCAACCTGCATCGACACCTCCTCCTTTGTGATAGGTAGGAGATCAAATCATATATAAAGAAAATGGGTCTGTCAATAACCCCGAAATACTTAGGGATGCAAGGGGTGTTGGCTCATGTCCTCGCTCAAAGGCCTTTGCTCGTGTAGGAGAACCCGGCGGTCAGAGTCTAGCTGTTGGAGCTGTTCTTCGTTTATGCACCATTGAATTAGTAGCCACAATCAGAATGACAAGATGCGATACTTCTCATTCAGTATGTCTTCGCCTCTCACTAGTGGCTGATAGTAATGAAGAAAGATAAGAGGATTCGAACCTATGGCCGGCCGCCCTTTGCCTCCCTTTACTCAATGCTCCTGAAGTCCAAAAAGGAGACTGAGTGGACAGGGGGCAGGAAGTTCAGTTACAGAAATGGTAGTCGTGGACTCGCAGTACTGCCTACTTTGGGTACTCCTTCTTTGGATCCCTCACTCTGGGCTAAGATAGTGTCTTAAGTGCTAGCGTAGCGGGAGAGCAAATAGCAATGAAACTGATCTACAGTATTACTTCCCTCCTACCAAGAACTACTCGAGCTCTCTATGCGAGGAACAGGATACAGCTAGGCGGATTACCCGCCAATATTCTCCTCCCCTGGCCTAGCGGGAAATGTCAATGTTTGAGCTCTCGCGGATGTCGCGGATCTTGGAACTCTTTTGTTGCCGATCTGGAAGTCCTTTATTTTCATTTAAGAAATAGTCGGCTTCTTTATTCCCTTACCGAGTAGACGAGAATGGCACCGTGAATTCATTTCTTTCAATAGCTGCTCCGCTTCAACAAAGCGCCTTTCGCCGCCTCAAAAGAAAGTGGTTAAGTCTTCGTTCTTACCGGTGACATCTCCGCTTTTCCCTTAGCCCGTAGGGAATTTATCTTCTATGAGTTAGGATTCCTTTGAAAGTCTGACTATAATTTGAGAATTATAGCTAGTTGTCTTCTTCTCTTGCAGCAGAAAGACATTCTAACTTTCAATTTAATTTAAAGAAAAGAAAGGAGAGCCCCAACCCAACTTCGCCAACCAAGGGAACATCTCAGCCTCTACTTTTGGAATGAGATCGGGACGTCCGACAAGATAAACTTCGATAGCCACGTGGCCAAGAAAGCTACAAGTTCATCTGGGTCTTTATGCTTATCGCCTGCCTCGATCTTCTGGGCTTGTCGGGATCAGGGCTCGAACTCCTTAAACCTGTGGCGTACTCAAGAAGCAAAATGTGCTCACTTCAGTCAGATTGCATTTGAAATTGGTGCTCAACAGAAGGGTTACAAACCGGAGAGACAGATGACGAGTCTACCTATGAAAACTCACTCTTTATAGAAGGATTGATTTTACCAGCAGATAGATTTATACGTTAAAGCTTTCAGTCAGGACAGTACTTTACAGATTAGTAAAACAGCAGTTACTACGTTACACGGCTAAAAGGAAAGCGCTCGGCTCGAACCCTTCTCATGGGATCGGCTTACCTCACTTTCAAGCATCCACTGGATCAGAGATCTTTCTTCCTTCCCTCACCTGTCCCACGTGCTCTAATCCTCTGAGCTACAGGCCCCACCTCGTCTCCACTGGATCTGTTCCCAGGAGTACCCTAAAAAAAAAGGAACCTTTCCTCTCCCTGTCGGTCGAGATACCTTGTAACCTCTCCCCAGCCATTTCGGGTTAAGAAGATGTGAAAGCGCCTTTCTCTCTATAAGAACGGTGCGTTCCGAGGTGTGAAGTGGGAGAGAGGGGGTTTCATAATTGGTGTTTTGAGTTGTCGTTTTGAGTGGTGGTATAAATGGGGCTTTGTAGGCCCCATTGCCTTGTTGTTGTGTAGTTTTTCTTTTCGAGTGTTGGAGCTTGGGATTTCCTTAAGCGAGTTCAAGGAAGTGACGTGAAGGTAGCCCCACGGAGCGGTAAGGAGCTGACGAGATAAAGGTGTCTCCACTTTGGTAGTGGGGGATCACTCTGGGCTAAGATAGTCTCTTAAGTACTAGCGTAGCGGGAGAGCAAATAGAAATGAACCTTAGATAAAGTCTTAGTTCCCTCCTACCAAGAACTACTCGAGCTCTCTATGCGAGGAAAAGGGTACATATAGGTGGATTGACGCATCTGAGCAGGCAGGGAATACTAAGTGCTTGGAATATGAATGCTATGAGGCTTGGGCGAGAGAGCAGGTCTAGGAGGCCTAGATATTGCATCATGTGAAAGCAGCGCTAAAATACCCATAAGAGCTGTAAACAAGTGAGATAGGCAAAAAGGGGGGCATTTCTCAGCAAGCAAAAGGGCTAAAGCGCCTTCTACCTTCTCTATTGGCAACCACTAAGACTGAGTCTTTCTCTTTGGATGATGCCAGCAGAGGCAATTTGGGAAGTAGAAGCATCTCAGCTTTATTGACCTGATTAAACATTTCCCTTTCATTAGTGCTAGTACTTGTTCTAGTAGACGCAAGGTAGCTTCCCTTCCCTCACAGCTCCCTCTCTCAGGGCATTCTCCGCCTATTCTCTTTCTCTTTCTATTCATTCGTATTTAAGTCACTTCAGGATAGCTAGATTCGATAGCAGCTTATGCCTTAATGCCATCAGTCTTCTCAGTCTTAGATGTTCGATAAGGTGGGCATTCAAACAAGAATTTCCGGGCTTGAATGTGAGACACTATTTGAACTAGAAAAAGCAGATTCTGTAACAGCAAAAGCAGCACTGACTTCTTTCTCTTATACCGCTCCGGGGGCTTTGCTGCTCTCTCAGACACAGACAGGACAGGAACTAGTCTTTTAAAAGCCAGGACTAGTACTCATTCTTCCTCGAGTTCACGAAATAGCCCTTTGCTCTAGCTAATGAATCCCCCACTTTTTTCTCGAAATAGATCTTGTTACTTGGAACAAGGCGGAATGAAACCCGGGGCCCTATCTGGTTCACTTCATATATCCCGCTCGTTGACTGACTCGCTTAGCCATCACTCCACCTGCCCGAACACTCGCTTCAGTAATGAGGGAAAGAGGTTAAAGAGAGAAAGATGATTGAATCTCCATGTCGTGTCCCACCGTTAGGGTGCCCTAAACTTGTGTTTTGATTTACAGGAGGTATAGCCAAAAAGAGAAGTTTCGACTTGTTCATCCAAGTTGTGGTACCACTACGAAGCCAATCTTGCCAAGTCTTTCACACTGGGATTCTCACTGAACGAAGTCTCACAGCTTGGTATTTCTACTAAAAAGTCTCCGCTACACGGAATAGCAAAAGCAAAAGATTGATGATTTCAGTTTCACAGCTTGACATTCCACATTCCTTTGTCATTCACTGCTGAGAGTAAGACCCCTATAGTACTACCCGTTAGTTGTGATCAAATCTAGTCGGCATCAAACTAATCTATGAGAAAGATTATCAATGACCAGACATTCGGAACATTGCTAAGATGCTGGGTGCGAAAAGGTGCTGTTGAAGAGTCTCTCTGAATAGGGTCAGGGTTAAGACAGAAGACCGGGAATCTCCAAGTCAAAGATATGAAAAAAGGTTGAAAGATTGGAACTTAGCCCTAGATTCAGTATCTGGTATGAGATGAGTGTATGGTGATACACATTTCCAAAGAGAGAATGGAGGACTGAAAGAAGGCTAAGGAGCTGCTACAATAGCATTAGCGCTTCCAGGCACGCTTGCCTATCACTTCTGCTTCCTTCATCCTACTCTACTTCTCTTTCTTTCATGCTACGGCTGCTTCTTTCATCCTGATGAGCTACCCGAAGAAATTGCTTCTTGCTAGCACAGGAAATCTAACTCATTTTATGCCATCGGTCTATGGCTTCCTTTCCTTGTGAATATGGCTACAAAAGGATTCGGGCTAGTTAAGGTCCATCCTTCAACAAAGGGCTCGCCTTTCCTTCAAGAGAGATTTGCTCTTCTTCGATAGAAGGGCTATTTACTCTTGTTCTCAACTTGTGGTCGAGGTTTACATTTTCTCGAAATCAAATTCTATTAAAGAAAGCTAACATAACAATTGGTTAAAGAAATCCTTACCGATGGTACTTTTACTTCCTTTCCCGATTGGATGGCCTCTCGAACGTAAGGAGTGGAGAAGAAGGTGCTATTGCTTGCTGATGATTCCATTGCTGGGACTGGGTATCCATCCCATCTATCCGTTGGCTAATAATAACTTATAATAATAAAAAGGGAGAATCAATCCACTAGTCGCCTAGACACCTAACCCGGTTCCCGTCCTTTACCTAAGATATAGGTCGAGCCACTTTGACACTTTGGTAAAGGGAGCTCTTGCTTTCAGTTGCTTTCAATCGCGGGTTCCACATTTCCGACATCAGACGCATAGACAGAAGCCTAGATGCATCAATTGCAATGTCCATAAAGTCAAGCTTTAGTCCCATACCCCTAACCTACGTCAACAGAAGGACATTCTATTATGAATTCACCGTCCCTGGAAGGCTGCCTCACTCTCCCTGACCTCGGTCGATTCCTACGATACTGGGTCCTCCTTCTTTGCTTAGTCGGGTGACTTTCCCAAGACTAGAAGTCCTACTCATGCTTGTGAAAAAAAAAGAGGAAAACAGTTAATTCAAGGCGCTTTTAAGCCCACCTATGAGCCGATCGCACCACACCTTTCAGGCACTCGCATCCATCCAGACCGAAGCCATAGCCCAGCCCATCTAATCTCACGAAATCAAATTTAATGGAAATCACCTATACAAGCATCCGAACTCGCATTCTAATGCGCGTCAGACCCCCTTCCAAGGAAGAAGGTAAAGGCAGCAGCTCGGGAAGCTTCTTGCGTGCGTGCTTGGCTTCAACATTCTCGAGTCATTGATAGACTCCGCTTGTTAGGAGTGAGTTTAGTTACGAGCAAGAAAGAGATGCGCGTCCTATTGGAAAGGCCTACGTTAGCGCATACGATTGATTTTTTTTTGAATGTGGTAACATTCTAAGCGAGGTTGACTATTGACAGACTGTAACAAGCAGGTATTATGCTTCTTCCTCATCCACTTGATCGGGGGAATTCGCTTCTGCATCCCCCGAATGAACGTATCAAACCGCTAGTCTGGAGTCAGATAAACTGCGTGAAGAAATTCAATCGCAGTCTGCTGCTAAGCTTCCTGAGGCACCACACCAGTGATGCACCCTCCGACTGAATCCCCAACGTAGAGGTGCCCCAACCTACTCTGTCCAAGCACCCTACCAATGGTAAGAAGTCAAAGGCCAATGACACTAGCTAACCACAACTGAGAGAGCTACCCTAGATGAATTAGTTGCGGCAAGAGCGGTAATAGTACCGGCATAAGAAGTTGGAAAGGTCCCTTTGTAGCATACTTTACAGAAGAATCTTACTCATCCTCAAAAGTTCGGTTAGTAGTTCCAGAGGCATCGAGTTCAAAATCAAAGGCTGATTACCATGGAAAGGGACTTTCAAAGGCTATCTATATTATCTATCCCCCATTTTACCAGCAAACCAGTGTTCAAGGAGATAGTAATCCCACGCCTAAAGGAAGCAAGGTGAGGATAGAAGAAGCCAACCTGAAAACAAGCTCTTTCGAGTTCTAGAGCTAGAGTAAGGTATGTATGCGTAGGTAGTAATTCCCCTTTTTATAGAGCAAGAGTTGGGAAAATCACTCATGATAGAGTCAGTCAGTTCGTCATGCTATTTTAACCCCGATGCTAGAATATATAGAGATAGAATTAGTAAGCCAATTAGTCTATCCGTCCCTTTTGCTAGAGTAAGTAATTCCCTTCCCTTTTGTTTGCCAGCGTAGTGCATTGATCATTGAAGTGGGGGCTAGACGAGGGCATGGTCTACTTTTTGTTCTGAAATGACTAAGTACGGCTTGGCTTCAGCTCGTGGGACTTGTTCTCTAGAAAAAGTCCCAAACCCCACATCCTGCAGTCCGCCTGGATTCGATTTGCTTTTAGTAATTATATCACATTATATATATAAGTAATTAGAAGCTAAAGAGAAATTCAATATTACCATATTCTACCGCTCAACTAACACTATGTGATCCGGGTCAAGATGAATCGATCGAATTTCACAGCTGAGGAGGCAAAGGGAGGCAAAGCGAGAGGTTCTGAAAGAAAAGACTTTATAGAACCTTACTCACACGATACGGGGATGGGCCTACACAAGCAGAAGGAAGAGCTATTAGCTTGTCGGCGTAACGAATGAACTATCGGATGGTAGGCTAACTGCTTCCATACTATTTTAAGTCAAGAAAAGAAGAAAACTGCCTTTTTTTTGAATTGAAGGAGGAGTCGCGCATTCGTCTGCAGCGTATAGTATAGTAGCTTCAATGGAAATCCGTTTGAATTGATGATTTTTCACCTGATTCCCCCAAAACCGTAGAAGCTCAGATCGGGGTTTAGCGATAACCTGAGATCCTTTATTCTGTCTCCACTTCTGAGCCGACCGAGCCTGAAGCCAATATGTATGAAAGAAACCAATCAACGCAGGAATGGAGTTCGTAGCGAGAAGATAAAGTTCCTCGCCTGAGAAGCACTTCACTGGGTAATAAAAAAAGCTACCTAAAAGATCTTATTACCTTTACTCTAAGATGCTATAAGATAATTGGGAATCTTTTAGCCGCTATTCCCGCACTATTGTAAATGTAAACCAGCTTGATAAAGGGTAGTGGTAGAGTCTCAGTACCACTGAAAGTGCGATAGTCGGGCAAACAATCTCCTCTTTTTATCATATCATATAAGGTAGGGTATTGTATCTATGGCAATTCAAAGCAGGTATAAAATTCTTAACTACAACCGCTGTATTCACTCGTGCTTTGTTCAACTCAAAGAGAGTTTCACTCGGGCAATAAGAGATATTCTTTATAACTGGATAGGTTGCTGTTTCGGGGAGAAGGTAAGGGTCCAAACCAAAGGTAAAAAGTTCTGTTACTCGAGAGTCAAGCAAAGAAAAAGAGGGGTACGATGAGATCACCACCGGCTTGTTTCAGAGTGACGGATCACTCCTAAAAGCAACCTTTCACTTATCTTAAGTTCTTAAGGGACCGAGGGCGTTAGCTTGGGCTCGGTTAGATTTACTTGATAGAATGAGTCAATGCGCATTCCCTGCCCAGATGTGGGCCGGTAGCGCAGAATGGGGCACTGTGCCTTAGGCTTTTCGTACAATCATTGGAGGGGCCCGCCTTTACATGGCACGCCCACCTCTCTGAAGAGTCGATCCCGACTTGGTTGGGAAGCAAGGGTCTCGGAGTTCATCAAGCAGTTCAGCAACACACAAAGAAGGGTTGGTTGGAGTGCCCGAACAACTCAAAACCAAGCAAAGGGATAATATAATGAACCTGTCACGGAGTTCATTGCAAGGTGGCGAGCCCTTACTTTTGCCTGTCCCCAGAAGTTTACTTAGAAAGAGCTCCTCAAGATGTGCATGAACAACTTCAGGCACGACTTATCATCGGCCCAAAACCTTTAAGGGATTCTACTACTTGTGCACTAAAGCTCACGATGTGGAAGCACATCTTAGCAAACGGCGGCGTCCTACGAAGTACTTGAAGTTCGTTCTGTTACCTTATTAAGAAAGTAGATGAATCACTTCTCTATTAAAAAAGTGGACTTCTTTTTCACAACCTATATGCGTATGCGGAAAACGAGAGTCCTTACTTTTCTTTCTTTTGCCCTGAAATGAAATAATTGGGGGGCTATCGGTTCCGTTCTGTTCTCTCTCTCTACCTCTTCTTTTTTACTTTTCTTTAAAATCTTTTATGCTCGGCTATACCAACATGGGAAACCTGGCTTCCCTCCCTTTGAAGTGCATTTATCAGATCAGCTCCCCGAGTCAGACGAAAGGGGGTGAAAGGCCCAACTTATTCATTCATGGCCTATTTTTTTGATTGATCTTTCTTTCGCGACCTGAGGCAAAAGAAAAGTCATACAAAGAAAGGTTCTTTCATGCAATGCATAACGGGCGGGCCCCTATGGATTCCTTCAACTCAATGAATGAAGGGAGGAATATGAGGAAGGCCGGCTTTCTATATGAAAATTCAAACAAAAAGGAAAAGGGTAAAACCATATCTTACTGGACTGAATGAGGAAGAGCTCTTTATGTGATCTCACTTTACCACCATCTGAAATGCGCGAAACTTCGATTGGTGGAAGACAGTCCATGAAGATTCTCCCTTTTCTTACGTGCAATTCCCCTCTTTCGGTAAGCATCCAGTATCTCAGCAAATGAACATTTCTCTAAGCTTATCCTGTAGCTTATACGTCGTTTGAAAGCTGCTTCAAGGATCCAACGAATAGCTAAGGTTTGTTGACGATCCTTGGCTACAATCCCAGGGACATCATAAATAGTACCCGCTATTCTTACTTTTTCCACTTCGCATATGGGCTTTATATTCTCTACGGCGTCAACCATAAGTTTGATTACATCGCGTTCAGTTCGAGCCGGGCGATGAAAAGTTTGATAAAAAATAGCACGAACTCTCGTTCTTTTACCTTCTTTCATGCGAAAGTTGACCAACTTCTTGATCAATTGTTTTTGCTCACCATCCAAGCCCCCCATATAGCTAAGAATTTCCGAGCAATTGGAAGCCGCTTTCGATGACGAGGCCGAAAAATTTATATTACGCAATCGTTACTGTCCATCTTTATCAGCCAACTCCCCTGTTTCTCTCTTTCTCGGTCACGAACACTATGTCACTCTTTGCGTTCCCTCCTCTTATTTTAAACCTTTTTGCCACTGCTCGATATTCTTTCTATTTCTTTCTTATTATTGGGAGTTTGCCTATGCTATAGACTCTGTTTCAAGCGACTCCCCTTTATCTATTAAAATAGGGAATCACCCGCCTTTTTTACTCAACTGCTTCATCACGTCAGAAATTTGTTGGTTGAAGGGCCGAGCAGCGAAGAACAGCGGCACCGGAATTTCACAAACACGCTGAACACTTAAAATATCTGACAGCCTAAGACAGACAACATACACTTCCCTTTATACACCACTTTTTCTATTAACTCTTCCATAAAGCAGAAAGGCTACTTTCTTTATAGGAAGCAACCACTCACAGGTCAAACCATCTCACACTAATCAAGATGAACTATTATACGCATTACTTTATCCAGAAACAACTCAATCAATCAATTACCTTATTTAAGATACGCCCAAATCCATTCAACCAGCCACTCAAGGGTTTGGAGTTACCATTTCCGCTATTCCTGCCAAGGAATAAAGTAAAGGGACTACCGATACCCCTTCGCGTTCGCTTTGGTTTAGAGTAATCGCTTGTTCCTTCAGTCTTCAGAGGTAAGCTCTTTTCCCTTCTTCCTAATGGACTACGAGGACCCTAGGATTTAGGACTCTTATAAAGAAGGATTATTGGCCTACTGCTGCCTTACCACTAGCTTAACACTAGCAGCACAGGCTTACCTATTAATCACAGACCCCCTTCCTTACTTGCTTATTTCCTTGCTTGCCTGGAGAGAAAGAATCTTAGAAAGAAAGAAAGGATCCCCTACTTACTTAGTACAAGGAAGGGAAAGACTTACTAAAAGACCAAAGACTGGCTTCCTTACTGTCTTGGCTCCTAGGACTTCTTACAAGGAATGGGAAGATAGAGAAAGAGAGACAAGAAAGAAAGAGATACAGGAAAGCTAAGGATATAACGAAGGGCGAAAGGGAGCACAGAAAGGCGCAATACCAAAGCTTTTTTGAAAGAGAAGAATGCGCCATAGGTTTCTTCCTGCTTTGCTTTGGGAAGGGGCATTGAAAGAACACAGACATAGTGGAAATGCTCCTAGACTAGAGAAGGTTCCCTCGTAAGTCTGATCCTCTCAACTCATACTACAGCAGGGAAATCCACTTTTCTGGACAGGGTCTTCCTTCTCGGAGAATAGGTCTACTATGCTGAAGCAGAAGGGAACAGGATGCTTATTTAAATGTCGATGAGACTAGTCAGGATGCTCCCTGTAGTACATTCCCAGATCTGAGCTACCTGGATCAACCCACCAATTAGTACAGTTCGTCAGTGAGTACGTGGGAATAGCCCAGTAATGAATAGAAATTGTTGTCACCGGGTAAAGAAGCGAGGGGATCAGCTCAATTGAAAGAGAGGGCGCGATCGGCATACAATTATTCGATTTCATTTCTTGCCTGTTGCACTGCGTGATAACAAATTTCATTTATTGTTCGGATTCGATCAGAAGGGAAGGGCATTTTCTTGTCCCACCTGGCAAGATTAAAATAAAAAAGAAAGAATTCGTTGCCTTTTCTCTGGTTAACCAATCTGGAATAACCAGCTCCTACCCGCTCAAGTGAGGCGAGAATAGCCCCGTCCCCCTTGGCTAAATGCTTGTATTCCTTCACTCAACTTTGGCTTGATAGGCGTAGCACGATACTACGGTTCTTCAGGCCCGGCTCGGCATGCTTGCTTTAACTCTATCTATCGACAGCTTTTTTGGTGTCAAGACCAATAGCAGCAGTAGCGTCAGTTAAGGCTCGTTCCAAAAGAGATATATGTGGAGCGGTTCCAGTTCCTTTTGGGAGGGACTTACGCCGGCTTCGGTACATCAACTCTTCTTATATATTCTGACATCGGGACGCCTGCTCCGCAGAGAGCCTTCCCGCATCAGCCAACAGAGACTCCGCCTCTGGAGCCAGCATCCTGTCATGGAGCACCTTTATAGAGTCCACCACCAGTTGTACTAGGCGATCACTCAGCTCTTTGTCGGCAGCCAATAGCGTGTTAATTTAAATCCTCGTGCTTCGCGAGAGCCATAACGGCCGTGGTAAGCTCCGCCGGAACTACCAGATCACGAACCCGAGGCAGCATCTCTGCAATTTCGGCCTTGAGTTCTATGCTATTTACTTCTTCGGAACTGCTGGTCTCGTTTTCCTGCTCTTAATAAAGCAAGACAACTTCTCCGTAGGTGATAGCACTGATTCGGTACCTCCGGATGGCGGATGAGCAGTGTGCCTAGCGCACCGAAAATAATTACAATAGAGCGATGCCATACCAGGTCTCCTTATCCTTCTGACTCAGTGCCTATGGGATTAGGTGGTTCCGGGATGTCTGACTCCGAGCTCGATCTATCCACATCATAGACCTTCTGGCGCTTTGCCTTCTGTTTGATTCTTACGCCCTTCTTGGCGTCTCCGGACTCTCTTCCAAGGGCCGCTTCCTTTGAGTACCGGCCTCATACTATCTCTCGCCTCCCTATCTTTCTACAAAAATTCCCCGGGTCATTCCTTCACGCACCGCTCTCGCGCTCTAGCCTCGCGTACGTAGCCTTTTGGCGCGCTATGTGCTGCTATGCGTATGCTTGCTCGCTTAGGCGCGCTATTTACCCTAGCAGGGATCCCTCCTTATACTGCTTGCCATTCGTTCCAAAGCTTTAGAATATGGTTACGACCTGGTCGGTGTTTATCAATAGACCGATCCATCCGACCTTTGGTGGCCCGGTGTCAGAGCGCTCTCCCTCTAATTACTACAAAGCGCGAATAAAAAAGCAAAGCAATTCTCTTTTTCATTTATAAATAATGAGGAGAGGCATGAGGATTCAGTTGTTCCAAAGTTTGAGGCTAGCTGAGAGCGCCCCTCTATTCTATTAAGATATTCCAGCTTGAATAAGAAGTCCCAAATCTTAGTCAGGGGGATATGACTGTTGCTGAGTACTATACTCAACTTAAGACCATATGGTCAGAGATCTTCTTATATCAACCAGTTATTTCCTGCACTTGTGATTGTTCCAATGCCCAAGGAAAATAAAACAGAGGTTATGCAAAAGAAAAGTGAACTTCCCTTTTTTTTTCACGTAGAGCAGGTTTTCCCTCAATGTAGAGGCCTTATAAGTTGCCTAGGTACTCCCCAGATCGCGAGTACTGATAGATATTGGGTCTATCCATCGGCCTTCTCTAATAGGGCACTCAACCATCCCATGGTCAAGTGCGCAAGAAAAAAACTCAAGCAAGAACCAGACCCGATCCACCAATCAAATCAGTGAAAAAGCTCTCCATTTTCACTTGGCTTGAAGGCCCAAAGAAGTTAAAAATTAAATTTCGACAGGACTGAAAGCACCAAGTCAGAAAGAAACGAGCAAGTGTCGTGTGCAAGTGTGGCTTTCAAGCTTGTCTCCCTGTTGCCTTAAGCCTGGAGACCGGGGGTGCTTAGGACCAGAGGTGCTTGCAGACCGGAGGTCGCGGTAGCTTGCTTGCTAAGGTACGAACTAGTGCTGGTAAATGAACGAACCTGTGAATTCTCGCGGCAGAACTTTGGACTTACTTAATAGGGGCTCCCTGACGATCCCGAACCTTCCAACCAAAAGTAATGGGTATGTGTTGTTTCTTGGCACTCTCTTTCTTTGTTATGCCAACCTAAAAAGAGATAGGGATACGGAGCTTGACTTGAAAACAAACAATTGGCACTGCCCCCCTATCACAACAAGGCAGATAGGGCACTTTTTGCCTTCCTTAAGTCCAGGATACGAAAACAATTCCTCTCAAAAAAAAGAGCGATTGAGAGTGGATTTTAGGTTCGATAGTGTCGAGAAGGTATTCGCCACCGGTGACCGTACTTTCGTAAAAGCATCATTGGGCGGTGGTTCCTCTCTTTTCTCTTGAACCTCGAACAAAAAATCGATCTCGCCATCAGCTCGACTAATAGTTCCATTCCAAATCGAAAAAGTAAACTGAACTTGACTTAAGACGAAGGAACCGAGCGCCGAAAAAAACCGGTTTCTTAAGGCTTCAAACTACTAGTCATTAAGACTACTATGAAATAAAAGTAAGGAAGTCCTTTTCTTGACTTGGCCTGCGTGCATTATACCTACCCCCTTTTTAAAATAACTTTATTTCAATCTCAACAAAGAAATGAAAGCATAACTCTTTGCTTGTTGTCCTCTTACTCTTTTAGCCTGCCTTGTGGGGGTTTCTCGGGTGTCTACGGCGGATCCGATCAGTCTCGTGATGAAGAGAAGTCTTTTCCAATCTTCCACTAAGAAAGGTATCGTCACGACAACTAAATTTGCCCGGCTCGGGACTCCCCATGGTTTAGTAAAAGGGAGGGGAGATTTTCTCTTCATCCGGGGCATTCATTATGAACTCAAAAGTTTAAGGCTGATTAGTGAGGTCTTAAAAACTTCATACAATAAATGATCAGCCATTCCATTTGTGCTTTCAGCAAGTAGGCGACGCGAATCTATGGTTTCTATGTTTCAATCGGATACCAATTGCTTGGATGCGTTTGAAAGCCTCGAGATTACTTGCAGAAAAAATTCTTTCTAGGTTTGTCTTGTGTCTCCGTAACAAATGGTCCATTTATTGATGGGCGAACGACGGGGATTGAACCCGCGCGTGGTGGATTCACAATCCACTGCCTTGATCCACTTGGCTACATCCGCCCCTACCCCCACACAGGTTTAAGTCTCTATCTACGATCAGATCCTTTCTGAACCCCCTATGACCGCTATCAAAGAGAAGCTTTTTCCTATACTATAGTTGCAAGTCTATTGTTGTGTTTTGGAATTAGGGGAAGAAAAGCTTCAACAAGTAGAAGCTTCCTGGAAAAGCTTCAAACAAAGAGGTTGGGCTGTTCACTTCATTGATTTGACTTCACTTTACTTAAGATTAAAGATAGGGGCCGGGCGGGCAGTGAAGGCTCGTTTAGTAGACAGCCAGCTACGGCTTTGACGAGCAGCAAGCGGAGCTTGAAGAAGCGAGCCCCTATCAGAGAAAGCCATTGCGCGCTAGCCCCTTGTTTGTATAGGATTCCAAACCTGCGCACCCTTAAACTACAAGCTTTGAAGCCCCTACTTTATTTATGTTATGGGATATTTTAAGAAGCCCCTTTCTACAAACCTTTCCATAATATAAGGGAAGCTCGAAGAGCTTTCTTCGCATGCTTGAGCGCAGCTTTTCCCTTTATATGGAAGAACCAACCCTTAAAGGGCGTAACCAACGGAAGGTTCTCGCCCTGTCCCCGACATTGTTCTCCGACGATGGCCCCTGGGCGAAAGGGGCCACCATTCTCTTTCTTTCTTCAATCGTTCCGATCAGGACAAGTGGGTTGGTTCGTTTCGTCCTCCTATCTACGCAATTCTCTGTCTTCGTTCGTGATCATGTTAGGCGAAAGGTAGTTGTAGAGGAGCGGCTGTGAAACGGCGATTCCCCCCTTTCCATTGAAGTAGGGGGGCCTCCTTCCCCACCATTCCGGCCTATTATTGATAGGGATTTTACCGATGCTGAAGGTAGCTTGCTTACCAAGCCACCCACTTGAGAAGCTAGTCGCCAGAAAGAAGCGACGAGGAAGCGAAGCTGTCGTAGAAGCTTTGCCCCCCCTGTAGTCGTAGTACTCGGCTCGTCGCTACTTTGATTCAAAAGGTAACCGACGGTTCCCGACTTTCTCCGGTTTCCGCAACCGTAACCATTTGTCACTCCAATTACTTCATCCAAAAACCTTTTTTTAGAGCTATAAAAAAAGTCAAGGATAAGCTTGCATTCTAGAAGCGGTAGCTTCCCGCCTCCTTCATTCCTACAGCCTCCTTCGCTTCGGTGAGAAGTTCCCCTCCCTTTTCTAAACCGGATTGGTCTGCCTCAGAAAATGTACAAAGTGGAGCTGCCCGCTGTTTGGCTGACCCTCTTATTCCCATTCGGGTTGGGTTGACCCAAAAGTAAAGTAAGAAGGAATGGAACCACTGGAGAGTCGTCTGCAGTTCACACTTGGGCAAAGACAACTTACTTTGAAAGCGGAACACGAACCGATTTCCGCTATTCCGGGTTCTTATTTTTCGTAGCGAAATCAAGGTTTATGAGAAAGTAAGCGAAGTTTCTATGGTGTTCTACCTTTGTTTGCGTAGTCCCGGTCCACAGTGGAAGGCTCCGTCCCTTAGCCTAGTCTATATCTACAGCTGACGCAACTCCGTACCGACGCCTTACTACTACTTAATTTAATTAATTAACGGCTAAGCGATTTCATAACCTGAGCTTTCCTTAACCAGCTGACCTTACGAAGTAAGCTTAGCCTCCCTTTCTTTATAGTTCGACTAAGTGACTTCGTAACCTTAACGTACTTTCTTTCTTACTTTAGCATAGGCCTTCGCCACTTCAAACGGGCGCTTCGCCCCTTTTTCTTTTTCCGTCTCTGAAGTGAGTGAAGTCAAGTTAGCGTCTGCAAAGCAATACACAAAAATCCCCGTCCTTTAGAAAGACGATAGCGATTCCCTCCTCCCTCGAACTACCCAGAAAAAGGCCATCTCACCTCGGACGACTCAGTCACATGGAAGCAGGCAACTCATTCAGTATAGTGACTAAGACCCTATACTTGAACTTGCTAAACGCACGTATTGCCGCGGAAAAGAAAGGTATTATACCCGCTCTCAACTCGCTTTTCTTCATTCTGATTGGTAACAACCTCAACCAATCTATCATTAATAATGAAGGGCCCTATGGGTTGGCTTTGGGCGTTGTAAAGCTACAGCTGGAAAGGTTTTCTAGAGCAAGGGTGCGCGTTAGCGCCCCTTCTTTCTTTTCTTAAAGTCAAGTTTCTCGCTTCTTGTGGTCGTAACTTTTTCCTTGTCGGCTGGCTTCAGTCAATACATTGCATTGCGCGCTCCGGGATAAAAATCTTCTTAACTTAAGAAGGGTTCCGTCTCGAACTCCGAGTGCTTCCCAAGGAGATCAGGTTAGGGTTGGTGTGGCCATCTACTGTTATACCCGAATCAATTCCATTAATTCATGGCGTAGACAGATCAGGGTCGAAATCCTCAATGGGGCTTGTCCCCCTAATCACTACAAGACGGCTAGTGCCAGATCTGAGTCCGAGTATGAACAGCTGGAAAAAGGGCTGATTGGAGAATCTATAGTGGCTGTTGCATCTGACTTTGAGACCTCAACTGGCTTTGTTTTGTTGTTTGATGGGCGTATTGAATGTGAAAAGCATTTAGCTATTGTTTTCCTTTCGTATCCAATAGATGGGCTTGCTTTCGTGCCTAACAGCTCATCTTGCTACTCCATGAGATCCGGTTCGAACTCAAGAATGGGGCGAGTCCCTTTGATTTGATGCTGCTGACTTCGATGCGGCTGTGCTCTTTGCTCTCCCTCTCAGCTGTCATGTCCCTTCCCGCTAGTGCTACTGTGCCTTTCTTTCCCCCGGAAACCATTCTTTACCTGAACCCGGCCTAAAAGGGAAGATTAGCCCCTGGTGAAGGGGAATGGAGGATCGAAGTAAAGGAAGTAGTGGTAGGGCTTGCAAACCGGAACGGGAAGATATGGGGAAATAAAGCCTACAAGCATGTCTTTCTAGTTTAGGAAGAGAGAAACTGGAATTTCACTCTTTAATATGAATTATACTTTCATTTCTATTCCTTCAAATCCAGCATGACATGTGTCAAGAAGCGTAGTACCATACCCGAACCTACCTCCCAACGAGGAGATTTATTTTCCCGGGAATGAGGCAAGATAGAAAGACCTTGAAAGAGGGATTGATACTTCAACTTTCAAGCCAGAGCAAGTGCATGTAAAAGTTCGCCTAATACTCGAATTTAGTTCTCCTTCCACTTTGACTTCGACTATTGCTACTTCCTCGACCCGACCCCGAGATCTCGAATTCTTTTAACAGACAGAGACTGCCCTTAATTAGCTTGTTGAGGAACGGGCTTGACTATATAAGGCAGCCCCGGTTTTTTCATTCCGAACGTAGACTACGTGGAGGTTGAGACTGAGCTCTGTTGATTCGGTCGAAAGTCAGCTTCTGCTTCTGCACGAATATCCTCTGGGTCGTTCTTTATCCGTATTGGCAAGTCAGGGCAATATATATACTCTATAGGTGCCTTTTCTACGCCCTTTATCTTTTTCAACTCAGCTCTATTGCCCGAAGCTGATGCTCATGGGCCCGTTGCCTCTTATGAATAGAATCTTAGAGAGAGAATGCGATACCGAATAATCTTTGGTCTTCTCCCTAATGCTTGTCGTGGGATTACTGGGGGTAATCTTGGGTTCAGGCGAATACTTTGATAAAGAAGACCTACCCTTTGACATGCATGATTGCACAAAGTGAAGAAGTTTCAGCTATTGTCATGTGAGAGGACTTCCACTAAGCCTCCTGAATCCCCTATCTTTTATGAGAAAGAGTTTTCACTGCATGAAAGTGGAGCTCTAAAGTAGGCAACTAGGCATTCCTTCCATATGGGGTCCGCTACTTCCTCAAATAGCCAAACCTTGATGTGACAAAGACGATAGAGCGAACAACCAGTTAATCAGTCGGGTTCTAGGGGAAAAGCACACGCTTGATCGGATCACACACTCCGGAAAGCGGTAATCCCACAGGCCCCTAGGCCGATTTTAAGTAAAAGTAAAGGTATCACTTACCCGGGTATGGCTTTCCTTCATCACTGAGGCAAAGAGGGATGAAGTACGATCTTACTTTCGTAATAGCTATAGCTCTATTGCCCGGGGATGTCTACTATTGAGCTGGTCTTTCGCTAGAAAGGATGGTAGCAAGGCGAGTGATCCTGTCAGCCCCTAATTCCAGCTCAAGTTGGTATATCTTTTTCTGGACTGGAGCCCCTTCTTTGGGTCAAACCATTAGAGGTGTGGTCGACCGGGCCTATTTCTGGATACTTGAAAAACCTTTGTCATCGGTCTCCTTTAACTGATCCAGTGGTATGGAGTGGCTGGAGTAATCCTTTGTGCTTTGCCAACTATTAGTATGAGTAAGAGGGGAGCAGGCGCTGTCCTAAAGCGAGTCCTAAGATTCTGTGATTGATCCAGGGGTCCGTTAGGAGTGTACGTGTGAACGCTTTCCTTACTTCACATCCTCTCGAGCTATTCCATAACCTTAACCTTTCGCTCGTACGGAGCACTTACCTTATCTTTGCTTAACTTACGGCTGAATTAATTGAATGATCATCCACTTACCACTTACCACACTTTCTTTCCTCTCGCTAAAGCGTTCCACTTTAACATTCCTCTCGCTGACGCTCGAGCTAAACCTAAATTGGGGCTAAGAACTACGGTAGAGCAGTTTATGAATGTCTACGTGGCGGACTTGATTTTTACCAAAGATGAGGAGAATGTGAACTCCCAACCATTTATGCGCTGGAGAGACCCTTTCTTATCTTATTTTGTACCGAAGCAATTTATAAAGCACAGACCTCACCCACTACTACCGGCTTTCGCTGGCCTGGGAGAGCGAGTCATTAAGCTAAGGCTAAGATGTCCCGGTTCTCTGGAAATCTGACTTCTGCTCAAAGGAATGAGTGGGCGTAGGAAGCAAGGGAATGAACACAACACATACTGGGTCTCCAGGTGAATAAACCCAAGGTCTAAACCTGTGTTGTAGCGGAAAAGAAAAGGGAAGACAGATACAGATCCCAAACCAAAAGCTCATAAGAAGTCCGGTATGCCTACTGCTTAGCTTTGTTTGGAGTGAATGCGTAGCTCTGAGGTCATGGTCTTTCTTTTCGTAGGAAATAGAATAAAAGTCCAAAAGCTTGAGGTAGCTGTGTCTGTGTAGTGACGTGTGGGTTGGTTGACTCCTGCTTCCCACGGGCTAACTAGATAAGATGAAATGACTATACTATATAATAGAAATAGGCACCAGGTCTCGTCTATAAAGACAAGGTAATGCTCTAGCGGTGGGCTGCCCTTTCTTCTTTATTGAAGTCAGTACAGAAGGACCTTGAATGCACTTTGCTTTCTCATATCGGTCGGTGTAAAGGTTCAGCCTGGTAGACCTCATAGATAAAGAGAATGGGATCCCGACCCGATGACCTAAGAAAGGAAAATGCTATCAGCTCCGGAACCTCTCGATCAAGCAGCTTCTACTTTTTCTATTCAAGACGGGGAGAAATCATCAATTCAATTAGATGCCGGTTCTTTCCTGAAACTAGCTGCCAGAACTGGGCTAGATAGGGCGTGCGAAGGGCGAAGGGGATGGCTTCTATTCAAACTCTCTATCATCGTATGTAAGAAGAGAGAGATGTTCGATATTGCTTCTCCTCTGCTTACCTTCTCTTAGTGCGCTTTGATGGCTTTGCCGCTTGCTTTCTGATAGCAGCAGCTGCGACAACTCCATATCTATCTGGTCTCGGTGGATGCATCTCATTGAATGTTTTCAGCATCTCTCTCTGAAGCCGGACTCCCCTTTCCACTGAGCTATTCTCCTGCGCGGATCGATTGGGCTTGCTCAGCTCAAGTCAAGTGATTGGGGAATAAAGAATAAAATATAAGGTTTATCCTATCCATGCTTTTTTTAATCTCTACTGTAACTGGTATGATTCATCCTAGGTTAATAGGGTTTTCGCCTTTCCCTCGTCCATGTGGCTAGTCAACCTCTTATCTACTTTCATAGGGTGTCTAGGAGTTTTCCTTGAGTTCTGTTATCTTCTGTCAAGACCTGAGCTAGGGCTGCTACGAGGTTACTCTTACTAGCATAGCAGGTACTCCTTTTTTTTCTTATAGTAGGTAGCCCTATACTAAATAACTTCACCGCTCATGGTCTTCCCACTCCACTCGTTCTAAGGTGCTAAATTCATTGGTTTGGAGGTGATAAGCCGTGCCCTACCTACCACGCAAGGAAAGAAAGGCTTTTAACTAGCCCGATGAACCTCAAAGCACTTCGTACCTCGAGCTCTTATTTGATTTTATTTCCTTTTGCAGGTTTTCATCCCCTCCCCTCCACCCTTTCTCCGTCCAGCCAACTAAACAGGGAATATACTAACAATTTACGACCGACTTCTAAAAATGACTTGTATGAGAGGCAAGCATACTCGCCAGCGGCGAAACATAACCAATCAAAACTGTGCCTTGAAAGAATTGATTTCAGGTAAGCATGCCTAGCTTGATGGGAAAGAGATTAGATACCGAGGGCAGTGCAGTTTTCCATTAGGAGGAACGTAGTGCTCGACCGGAAGGGAGAGGTTCAAGCCTCATTCTACTGGGCTAATGAAACTGGGATTACCGGTGTTTGCTGAATATCTGGTGATTAGCGACAAATCCGCTGCGCTGCACGAATACGCTGCTCGGAATAGAAACGGTGGATGCAGAGAATCCGCTGTTATTAGCTTAGGAATTCTCTTTCTATTAAATAAGAAGACTCGCTTTCTGAACTGACAAAAGCATTATATTTGACTACGTTTTATTTGGACAAAAAAAAGAAAGAAGAGAAAAAAAAGGAACTTACAAATAATAGTACAAGACTTGTTCCTTCATTCCTCATAGCAAGCGCAGAGTCACTTCGTACCTTGCTTCTTTTCAGCTTTCCTTTTAATCTTCGTTTCCTATGTAAGAAAAAGCATTGAAACTGACTGGGGCTCTTGTCGAGCTTGCCTACGTACCTTCCTAGAGGATCAAGTCATTCGTAGTTCGAAAGGGATCTAGAGATGCGAAGAAAGGAGAAATTGAAAAGAGATAAATTAAGCTTGCTGCTGATCCCATTCGTGCATGAAGGCTACTAAGGCTATAGGGATCGAGCCCAGACCAAACGAATTGGAAGCATTTCTTTTTGAACAGCAGAAAAGCATTCGAACTTGAGAGATGCTTTCTTCACTGGCCAAGCAGTTGAATATCAAAGTATCTTCCCCCGGACAGGGTAAGAAGCAAGGCGGGAGGAGGTCGAGAGCTGAGTCCGCACGCTCTATGCTTTTCCCCTGCTTTCCCTCTAGTAAAAGATTAGCTCGTAACCCCTGTGTCTAGGGATTCCTGGGGCATGAGTTAAGCATATAGTTTATTGTTCTTTCTTTCTATTGAGCGTCGGTACTTTTGTTTTGGAGTATCTTTCCGTAGGCGTGCAAAACAACAAAGCCACTGCTCTTCGGGGTGGTGAGGTGGACAATCCCTTACTCCAGCTTCAGAGGAGCATCTTTGCATGAAAAAATACTAACTCCTCAGTCAGCTGACCTTCGATTTCGGAGATTAGAGCAGAAAAACTCCGTAACGACGAAGAAAGGTTTCGCCGAAGCAAGTGCCTTAGTTCTTTTTCATATTTTTTGTATTATTATATATATATATATTATTATATATAAAATAAATAACTAGCAGCCTTTTTTTTCTGTTTATTCCTGATCGAACTCCCTCCCTGTCATCGTATCTTGTGTCAGAATCGCTTTCAGGCTTCTTATCGCTTTCCCATCAGTGGCAGTTTTGTCTCCCGTCCCTACCGATAGTAACTGATCAACCTACTGTTGGGGTTCAAGAGCATATCTTTTTCCATTATTGGTATCTTTCTATCTCGGAGTGGACTAAGGCATCAATCTGAACTCCAAGCCCTATCGCTTGGGAATTAAATAAGAAAAAAGGAGGACTACTGCTTTGATGAAAGCCGGTAATGATAAAAATGCCCCCGCTATTTTGTTCCCTTCCTCTGTGCCTTATTTTCCGGTACCGGTAGAGAAGAGTACTCTAGCTATTTGAGTCTCTTATCGGATCCGTTAGCGGGTAGTAAACTTGGCAGGGAGAATAATACGTTTGGCAGGTCAGGTGCCCGCCTATGCTTATAGTTTAGTTCATTTTGATAGTTGATTCGATATCAATCAGATTCGGGAGAAACAGTGCTATCCAGGCCCTACCCTATATAATAAATAAATAGGTGGATATAAACTTCGTGACTAACTCGGCCAGTGGCAAATGCAAATCATCCCTTCGTGTCTTCTTACTCGGTCTGGTTACCAATCGGTAATTTGATCTGCAGGTAACAGGCTGTATCTATCCTATCTGGGTTCAATTCCTTGAGTCCTACCCGCATTGGATTAATTCCTTCGATGCTTGTGAGATGTTGACCAATTGCTTTCTATCCGCACCTCACTTTCTATGCCAATCGGTCGGAATTTTATGCTTTTCGCCACAGTAGCCTCGGGTCGACCTAACTTATCGGTCGGTGCTATCGACCCATTGTTCCTCCCTCAGCTTCTCGTAGACACCTGAGCTCTGGCACAACTGGGGATTAATAACTTTCTGCCAGACTTTTCCAGGTTGGGACAAAGCGAGTTCAGGGTTCGGTTCGTCAATATATTTCCTGAATATGGTAAAATCAATATGAAGGATATAAAATAGCTCAACTGAAAGGAGAAGGAGAGGAAAGGGTGTCTATAGCATGAAAGCTCATCTCCGGACTGATTACCAAGTCTTCTATTCCCCAACGGACAGTGATGTGACCCAATTAGTAAGTAGTAAAGAGAGAAGCAAGGGTTTGATTACGGGCGCATTAGCTATTGAGTTTGTTTTCTTGCTGGTTAGAGTCTTCTATTCAATTGCTCGAGTGATTTCATACCTATCTCTTCTTTCATTCCTACCTCTGATAAATCAATCTTTCTTATTGAACCTACAGTCACTTCCCCTGTCTCTATAAGGCCGTAGGTGACATAATCTTTCTTTATCTGATCGTTCCTTCCCCATCGAGTAAGAAAGAAAGAAATAGGGCTTGGCTTGGTTCCCCGTCTATCTTTGCTCTTAGGGCAATGGGATAGGATTGAAAAAGCTCAACCATAGGAAGTAGGAAGAGAATTGCTAAGAAGGAAGGATAGCCACTCGACCATAGGGAGAGGTGCGAAGGAATCTCGAGACGAAGAAAAGCCTTAGAGCGAGGCGAGTTCAGTGAGACTGATTAGTAAGGAAAGGACACAAACGGAAGCAATATGGTTTCTTAATGAATCCCTAGGGAGAATGAAGTTTAAAGAAACAAAACAAGCAAGGGACTTTGAGATAGATAGTGGCGCACTAGCGCGAAATCCATCATTGGCAAAACAATTATTTGGTTATGCCATTTTGGGCTTGGCTTGGTTTCCTCTAGTGAATAAAGCTAAAGCTTCCTTGCTCAAGCTACTGGGTTGATTATACAACTCAGTTGTGCCTACCATTTCTGGTAGGGAGCCATTGATCTATAAGATTTACAGAACCATATTGAAGATCTGACATTAGCTATTCGAGTAAAATCATAGGATTGAAAGCCGATCGCGACTTTCTTGCCTTGGGGCATCGCATTCTGGATAACGTAATAAAAAGTCTTTCTCTACTGTCTTCAGTCTGGTTTGCTTTAGAAGTAGAAGTAAGCAAGCAAAGACAAGTGGTAGCTAAGCAAGAGTGGTTGCGGTGATGAATAATATTGTTTTTAGACCAAACAAACAGAGGGCTTCACGCGCCTCACTGCGGTATTCACTCTTGAAATACAGGGTAAGCCAACCAGTAGAAAGAAAGTGTAAGCAAGGCACTGAAAGTCTTGCACCAGTCAACGATAACTAACTCCCTTTCAGAACCTATTCGTCGATTCCTAACCTTAATAGCTTATTCAAAAAGGGAATTTCTGCCTGACAATGACTTTAGATGAACACTTTGGGCAAAACGCTCACGTTCGAAGTCATCGTTCGGTTTTCCCTCGGCACATCCTACGTTCGTTCCTCGAGCATTTTACCTTATCCTATCGCCTGGGCTTTCCTCCAGACCTTTCACATCAAGCTAATTCCCTGGACTGGTAGAAAAGGAATCCTCATACTAATCCGAGTGGTCTTCTAACTATCAGGTTTCGCTGTCGAGCCCATGCCCGGGCATCCAAGTTAGCCCCTTTTACTCGCTTAGATGCTCCGCTCTGTCCTTCAATTGATTGAGCCTGTCCTCTTTGTGGATTCTCCTCTAAGCCTGGAAACCTATCTCGTTTCGATCCAATCGCTGACATCTCGAGATGAAACTAGTTCCGATCGGCATGTGTTACGCAGACAGCTACTCAAAGAAAATGGACGGGGAGACAGTCTGAGCTTGTAATAGAGATAGACTCTAGCTGAGACTGATTCGCTATCAGATCTTATCTTAACTGCATTTTAAGTAAGCGAGTCAGCCAGATAGCGAGAGGAAGGCAGGCATTGAAGTGCTATTCCATC